GCTTTTCTGCCTGAATGCATCCAAAACAACTGGCTTTTTAGATGATCCCTCTAGAAGAGTTGAATTTTAAAAATCCTTCTATTCTAGTTACTTCGTTCTTTATTTCTACTTGTGCGAATCCTGAGGAAAATTATTGTGTTTCCACCGAGCTGAAACAATATGTCGATGGCTTTAGTAAACCAAAGTCATCGTTTAATTTTAATAGCTATTTCGCTTCAATCGCCCCTCAAAAAAAATGGAAGATCTAGTTACGATTAGAAAAAAAAAAAATACTTTGAGTATCTCCTTCCATGGATTCTTTACTCATACTCATTCAATTGGAAGTCTTTATCCAACTCAAAAAAATTATGCTTCGCGATTCCATAATCCAAATTTTTTTTTTTTCAATTTATAATTGACCCTTGGATACAAATCACGAGAATGTATATTCTTCCTCAAATTGTTTATTGAGAGGTAAAGGATTAAATCCTTTCTAAGAAATAAAGTTTTTTATCGGAATATGAATAAAACCGAAGGACCCCTTAACTATTTAAGTTGTTAATAGAACGAATCACACTTTTACCACTAAACTATACCCGCTACAATATGATTATTGTATATGAATGGACCATTTGTCGAACAAGAGGATCATACGTAATCAAGATAGTATCAAAACAAAATAATGAAATTAGAATCTTGACGTGTTTTTCGGGGGGAACTTGATGAGATAGGCAAAGGAAAGCTGAAATAATGAGTTATACCCTGGGTGAGTTATTTAGTGACAGGTGTGAGGTGTGGTCCGAAAGAACCATTGAAGTCAGAACATAAAAAGACATTTGCAAGAATCCACAGTTAGTTATATATATATATTTTTTCTTCTAATCTAAATCGATAAAAGAAAAGTAAGAAAGAAAATAATAAGAAATGGCACTTATACCCTATAATATAGGAATAAAAACAGCCCCCATACGTATTGTCGTTGATTCAATTTATTTTTGTTTTAAAATCAGAGAAATAATTTCATTTATGATTCATTGGAACAAAACAACAAATGGTCTGGCTAGGTGCTGACCAGGGTACTAACCAGGCCAGGCCGGGGAATAAAAGAAGCTTTTGTACGAAATCAAAGAGGTATTCTTTACTTCTACTTTTGTGGGTATTCCCTTATCTAAATGTAATTCTAATTTTATTACTGAAAAACGGATAAAATTTGTATCTTTTGTATCTGTTATCTTTATTCTATAGATTATGGATACAGATACAAAATCTATAGAATAAAGATAAATAAAGACTTTTTCTTTACTTAATGTATAACATAGTAATTATCCTTTGTTCAATTTGGAGAGATGGCTGAGTGGACTAAAGCGTCGGATTGCTAATCCGTTGTACGAGTTATTCGTACCGAGGGTTCGAATCCCTCTCTTTCCGTTTCTTATGATGACTCGAGATTTTATTTCAAGTCATCATAAGAAAATTAAGAAATCAAGCAACAAAAAATCCCTTATTTTTTTTTATTCATATTCCTCACGTCCAGGATTACGTCCTGGATCATTAGATAGGAATCCGAAGATGAAGAGAGAAACAAAGAATATCACCACTGTGTAAACGAAGAGTTTGAGAGTAAGCATTACAAAATCTCCAAGATAAGATCATTTTTGGTAAAAAGGGAATAGATTATCCATTTTTATACCACATATTCCATTTTGACACCAAACCAAGAAATAAAGTGGTTTCTATAAAAGAAAGGAATTTTAGGAAATTCTTTTGTAATTTGTAATAAGGCTCTTTCGGTATGAAAATTATCTTTCATGCGCACAATTAGTTATTGCGGGGACCCTACGATTACGATAGGGTCCTTGTTCACTGGAAGTAGAAGGTCAGAATGAGTAAATGCGGTGATCTGGATTCATCGCGCTTATCCAAGAATTTTCATGTTTGAATTGAGGGTTCATAATGTAAGACTTATCTGATCTTATCAATTGATTTTTAGAATCTTTTTTTTTTAATAAATCATGAATGTTTGTAGCACAGTATTAAGGATCTCATCGAAAACTTACAGCAGCTTGCCAAACAAAGGCTAAGAGAAAAAAGAACAAAGGTATGACTGGCATAACATCTACGATTGGATTGAAAAAAGCGTAAGCCTCGGGCAATTTGGCAAAGAAAAAATGACTCGAATGAAGTATAGAATTAAGATAGATACAGATCAAATTAAAGATATTAAGCATAACAAATGTTTCATTCTTGGAGATAATTGTATTTTGATTGAGTTATCGGTATAAGGTAAAAATAAAGAAAGTTAAAATAGACCAAAAAATCCTTCTTTTTCTTTGACTAACCCAATCAAAAATCCTTAAATTCTCAAACGAAAATAGAAGGAATCATACTTTCATACAATATCTTAATTGAATTATATGTAATGATCAATAAATTAAGTTAAATTTTACAACTACACGTGTTAAATCTTAGCAACACTCGAACGGATTCCATAGATATTTGGGCGGGAATTGACGAACAACCAATACCTATATTAGTGTTTATTAGTGTTGAATAGAAATCTAAATGGGGCGTGGCCAAGTGGTAAGGCAACGGGTTTTGGTCCCGCGACTCGGAGGTTCGAATCCTTCCGTCCCAGGGCCCTCCAATTCTATCAGAATAAAGATTTTTTTGTTCTATTAAAAATCTTCTGTTTAAGAGTGTAATGTTTATTTAATAGTTCCTTGTTTCCGATTTCTAATGATTCATAAAAGAAGAATATCTTTTACTTTCTTTCTCATAAAACGAATTGAGTGCCGATGACATACAGAATCAATTTTTGATCCGGGTGGGATAGTAATATGGATTAATGTATAATTAAAAAAGAAAACAGGACGGGCTGTCCTGTGTATGCACGGCTTGCTCAACTTCATATTGAAGTTAGTTACTTAGAAAACTTTACATCCTATAATTAATTTAATTTCATTATCAATGAAATGCTGCATTCTGAATCGAAATGTGAAAATCCCCATATTCCTTAATTTCTTTTATATTTAGAATTTAGATTCTTTGATCTCTAAAGAAAAAAATGGGGTAACTAATTCTATGTTTGATGCTGAATTCTGAACAGTAGGGAGTTCTTGTCTTGGTACTAATTTAATTACATCACTGGGATGAAGGCTCCCAAAACTTGTTTGGGATAAAAATAGGAACAAAACAAGTAAAAAAAAAGTATGCAACTGTTTGTCTTTTCGCTTATACAAGATTGTCCAGCATACTGTAAGCGGATCCTTTTTTTATCTATCTAGCTGGGTGAAATCATTGATGATTCAATTGGGTTTTTACGGGAAAACTTGATTCAAATAAATGATAATGATGTCGAAGTAGTACATTTTTAAAATTCAAAAATTTTAATAATTCTCCTTGGTATTCGAAGAAGTGTGAAATTTTTGAATCTATTCCTATCGAGCAACTTCCCCCTCCCCGGTCATTGGACTAGCCTATTTGGTTAATTAGTATATTCATTCTGTTCCGGTATTGGAAACCCGATTAAAGACCCTTCATTTAGTTTAATTGTTAATTGTTCGATAAAAAAAAGAATTGGATTTTTCATGATTGATCTGTCTTGAACAATCTGTTGACGATGCAGATTGCAAGAAGAATTCATTTATTTGTATTCTTATTTATTTGTATTCTTTATAAATTGTTTAATTCATAATTTATATGTAATATGGGGTTAATAAACTTAAATTCTTGTTGAGACTTCTCCAGAAAAAATACCCATACATAATAAAAAAATAAAGTTCTGTATTATTATGTATGTATCGATTGAGCCAATGATTATTCATGATTCCATATTGAATCAATTCCATACCGGTTCCAAACTAGAGGAATGTTATGGTAAAACTTCGTTTAAAACGATGTGGTAGAAAGCAACGTGCGACTTGAAGGACATGATCGGTTGTGGATTCTTACATCCACCATTTTTTATATTATATAGGAATTATGAGGTGCTCTTGGCTTGACATCGTTTGTTCTGTTCTACTAGAACTCCCATTTGGTTGGGTTGTGAGTTAAAGTAAATGGTACGCGATGGAGCTCGAGCAGAAAAGATGAATTTCTCAGAGGTAAGGATCTAGGGTTAATGTCAATTAATAAGTTGGAACAACTTCGTAAGCATATCTTCGATATATAAATGGAAAAGATTCCATTCTAACAAAATTTCCTTTTGGATTTGAAACTTTTGTTGAAATTGGGAAAACTATTTCGACCAAAAGTGTATCACACGGGAATCAACCATTCATATGATTTTTCGATAGTCAATAAATCACAAAAGGTATGTTGCTGCCATTTTGAAATGATTAAGGATCACCGAAGTAATGTCTAAACCCAATGATTCAAAAACAAAGATAAACGATCTTGGAACAAGAAAACGCCATTTTCAATTGTCTCAACAACTTGAGCAGAATAAAATAAGGAATAACAAAATGGATTCTAAAATGAGACAAAAAAATGGGTTAAAGACAGCTCAATAAATAAAATGCTAAGGACTCAAGATTTTCCTTTGAACTCTTTGAGAATTATCCTATCCAACTTGAGTTATAAGTACGAATGATTTTATTCTTTTCGGTTTTTTCGGGAAGTGAAGAATCAAAAAATGAATAAAATCTAAAATCATAGTTTAATTGATTTTATGAATCCATTTGCCACTCTAGTTATATATTATGACATAAATTAGAATCATTCTTTCTCGAGCCGTACGAGGAGAAAGCCTCCTATACGTTTCTAAGGGGGGAATTGTTGATCTATATCTATCCCACTGAGCCATCTATCGAATCGTTGCAATTGATGTTCGGTCTCGAAGAGAAGGAAGAGATCTTCGGAAAGTGGGTTTTTACGATCCAATTAAGAATCAAACCTATTCAAATGTTCCTGCTATTCTATATTTCCTTGAAAAAGGCGCTCAACCTACGGGAACCGTCCATGATATTTCAAAGAAGGCAGAGATATTTAAGGAACTTCGCTAAATTACACGAAATCAAAAAATAAAATAAAAAATAGAAAAAAATGAAAATGAGGAATTTTATTATTTATATAAATAACTAAAAAATGGATTTCATTTATTATATGATATGCAATATGAGAGATGATCTGAGAGGGGTAGAAAGGAGGTTGTTTAAATATCTGAACTAACCGAATAAAAAAATTATGGGATTATCCTCAATCGGGTGGTTTTTGGTGTGGTGATACTCCACTAAAAAAAATGGGACGAGCTTTCTTATTGTAGTTTTATGGATATTCAATAAACCCGAGATTTTATTCTTCCTTATTTCTTTTTTTCTATTTTATACACTTTATTCTCTATGTAATGTAATGAATGTAATCCAGGTTATCTATGAAGTGCCAATCCAACACAAGTCCTTATTATTATTTGAATTTTTTGTTTCTTCTCAACGTTCATATTGACAATAGTGTATTGAACAAATATAATTGATCGTGGATAAATGGATCTATTTATCCCCGCCCTATAAGCTTTTTTACTTTATGTAAGTGATGGGTTCCTTGGATTCGATTGAAACAAGTCTCTTCTGAATAAACAAATAAAAGAAAAAAAAGAAAAAAGGGGCGATCCATACATAATTTTATATATATTTTTCTTTATCTGGCTGGGAATTTCTTATATTTTAATTAGATCTGTTCATTAAAAAAAATATTTTTTTGCTGCAATCCAATCTCTTTTTTTTATTCCGATCGTATCTACACACCATAATTCCATTTTTGGGTTGCTAACTCAACGGTAGAGTACTCGGCTTTTAAGTGCGACTAGAATTTTTTACACATTTGGATGAAGCAACGGATTCGTCCATACCGCTGGTAGAAGTTTGTAAGACCACGACTGATCCTGAGAGGGAACGAATGGAAAAAACAGCATGTCGTATCAATAAATAACTCTAAGATAAGAGTACTTAATTCTTACGAGATCGGTACAAAATATTCTTTGTAATTCTTAGAGCGGCACAAAAAATCAATTCATGGTTGGATCAAGTGAATAAATGGATAGAGCCGAAAGGCTCAAATTATTGGGAAACAAAAAAAGCAACGAGCTTCTGTTCTTAAATTAGAATAATTCCCGATCTAATTATACGTTAGAAATATATTAGTCCCTGGTGCGGGAAAAGGTTATGAAATAACCTTAAATAATAAGTGGATTCGCCACTTTTTTTATGAATCCTAACTATTAAATATATCCCTGAGTGGAGACAAATGTGTAGAAGAAACAGTATATTGAGAAACATAATCTAAAGTCAAAAGAGCGATCGGGTTGCAAAAATAAAGGATTTCTAACCATCTCGGTATCTTATAACGAACAAAAATTGGATGGGATGGAAAAAGAGAGAATCCGTTGATTAATCATCGACAAGGTATGTATTCTTTTCTTACTATATGACTTTGATACCTTGTTTTGACTGTATCGTACTATGTATCATTTGATGGCCCAAGAAATCCCCTGCTTTAGTTTAAATCGAATTAAAAATGGAGGAATTACAAAGATATTTAAAGATAGATAGATCTAGAGAACGAGACTTCCTATATCCACTTCTCTTTCAGGAATACATTTATGCACTTGCTCATGATCATGGGTTAAATAAATCGATTCTTTATGAGCCGATGGAAAATTTAGGTTATGACAATAAATATAGTTCCCTAATTGTTAAACGTTTAATTACTCGAATGTATCAACAGAAACATTTTTTTATTTTGGCTAATGATTCTAATCAAAATAAATTTGTTGGGCATAATAAAAATTTTTATTCTCAAATGATATCAGAGGGGTTTGCAATCATTGTGGAAATTCCATTCTCACTGCGAGTAGTATCTTCCCTAGAAGGTACAGAAATAGCCAAATCTTTTAATTTACGATCAATTCATTCCATATTTCCCTTTTTAGAGGAAAAATTATCACATTTAAATCATGTATTAGATATACTAATACCCCATCCTATCCATCTGGAATTATTGGTTCAAACCCTTCGCTGTTGGATACAAGATGCCCCCTTTTTACACTTATTGAGATTCTTTCTCTACGAGTATCATAATTGGAATAGTCTTATTACTCAAAAAATGAAAATAAATTTATTTTTTTCAAAAGAGAATCAAAGATTATTCCTGTTCCTATATAATTTTTATGTATATGAATCGGAATCCATATTAGTTTTTCTCCGTAAACAATCTTCTCATTTACGATCAACATCTTCTAGAGCTTTTCTTGATCGAACACATTTTTATGGAAAAATAGAACATTTTTTAGTAGTTTTTCATAATGATTTTCATACCATCCCGTGGTTGTTCAAGGATCCTTTCATGAATTATTTCAGATATCAAGGAAAATCCATTATGTCTTCAAAAGGAACTCCCCTTCTGATGAAGAAATGGAAATATTACCTTGTAAATTTATGGGAATGTCGTTTTTACTTTTGGTCTCAACCGGATAGGATTCATATAAACCAATTATCCAATAATTTTCTTGATTTTCTGGGCTATCTT